TTAAAAATATATAATTAAATAATTAAAAATATATAAATATAATTATAATAATAAATAATAATATAATAAAATTATAAATAATAAATAATATATATAATAACAATAATAAAATTGTTTTTTATGCCGCCACTCGGACTCGAACCGAGATGCTCTAGCACTGCTTCCTAAGAGCAGCGTGTCTACCAATTTCACCATGGCGGCTTACCTGAAAGAATAATAGTAAATTCATGTTGAATTGTCTATATTCAATAGAGTTTAGGAAACAATGAAGAAAGATGCATTTCCATTCATATGTAAATGTTCAAGTTCAATATCAATAATACTCAGTTAGTATTTTCGTAAGTTCAGTTTTCATAATAAACTTTTCCGTTTCTGTATTATAAACTATAACTATAATAGAAACCTAGCTTTTTTTATCCATAAAAGTCGTAACTCAATAGTTCCATTCTCAGTCGACGTATAGAATTCCTAATTTTTTTAATCCTTTTTACACGCTTTCTCACTTCATGAAAAAAAAAAAAAAAGAATTTATGTTTCAATGAACATAACTAGGATTCCCTATGTATCTCAATTCACAATTTCATTACGAAATTAAAAAAGTAAATATTTTTATTTCTAATGATTTAGACATCCAACATCTTAGTATCTTAGTATAATTAAATATTAATATTTTTCGTTGTCTTATCCTAATTGTGCTTTTCGAAATGGAAAAGCACAATTAATAGGAAAGAAAATACTTTCTCACGAATTTAATCGAATTCAATATCAATAATATAAAGATTCAATAATCAACTCTTAAAAAAATAAAAAATATTATAAATTATAATATTAATATTATTATAATGTATAATATAATATGATTATTATATATTTATACATATATATATTTATATATAATATATATATATAATATATAATAATATATTTATATATATATATATTTATATTATATATAATAATATAATAATATAGATATATAATATATAGAATTATAGATATAGAATATAATAATAATAAGACAAATAATAATAATAATAAAGATACAATATACATTAATAATACATTAGTAAATGTCAATTATTTGTATTCCAATTCAAAAATAGAAAATTTGAAGTTCTTTGAGACATATCAATTAAGGTTTTTAAAAAAGTTTTTTTGTCCCACAAAAAAACTTTTTGACTGTCCGGTGGAAACAGATTTAGCTAAAGAAAAAGCTTTTACTGCCGCTAAAGAGCCTTTTTTTTTCCAAAGATTTCTACGAATATGCTTTTTTGACATAGAAGTACGTTTTTTTGGAACTGCCATTCAAAGATAGGTGACTCATTTTTATCGTTGTATGTGAAAGACATATATTGTTCAAAATGGATTACTCTTTATTAGTCAATATCTATAGTGATTCCATCAATATCAATAATATAATAGCATAACTTTATTTCAGAATATACAAATAGAATAGAACAAAGAATAAAAGGAAAAAATAAATAAATAAAAAACGAATTAAAATTAAATATCAATATTCTTTAATATTCAATAATAAATAAATAAATAAAGAGAAAATATAAAAAAAACTATTATATTATTAAATAATTATTATCAATTATTATAATTATTATAAAATAATTAAATATTAAATATAATATAAATAAAAAAAAAATAACAAGGCTAATAATAAATATAATAAATAATAATAAACTCAAATAATAAATTTAAATTAAATTTAAATTAACGAGTTTTTGGTTCCCGAATATCTAACTGATTCACTAATCTCTTATAACGCACTTTATTTTTCTTTGACAAATAAGTTAATAATTGTTGACGTTTTCCCAGAATTATTCGTAGACCCCTTTGTGATAAAAAATCTCTTTTGTGCAATTCTAAATGTGAAGTAAGTCTCCGTATCTTACTGGTGAAATGGAATACTTGAAATTCAACAGACCCACTATTTTCTTCTTTTTCTTCTTGTGGAATAACGGAGATAAATGAATTTTTGACCATAAAATAAATTAAAATTTTTATTTTTATTTTCTGTGAATTTTACCGATCAGGAAAAATAATAAGATTTATTATGACAGTTATTTTCATCTAGTATAAATCGAAATTGGATTTCATTTATTCATATACTAATTTGTTTTTTGTTTATGTGTTTATGTTTATTTGTTTTGTATATTTTATCCAATTGAAAATTGGATTTGTATATTGGATAAAAAGGGTCTGATAAATATATGCATTCACGAAATAGAACGATTTAGTTTTACTTAAACTAAAAAGATTCTGCTACTCCTAGTGAAAATGGATACACTATGAAATCAGCATCATGTGTTAGAAATTATAATGTTATACAGTCTATATATTTCGGCTTTCATCTACAGAATATGTCACACGATATGTAGGAAATCTACTATAAATATAAAAGAAATATAAAAATAAAAATTTTTTAATTTTTCATTTGAATTGAATTCATTCTGAATTGTGAATACATATGTATTCTTGACATACTGAAACGACTGCTGTTATTGGTATCAAACCAATAGCGATTCATACAAGCTAAATCTTCTAATCGATAATTGGGCCAAAGAAACAATTTGAATTTAATTAAATTTTTTGCATCGGTCTTAATATGCTTGTTCTGATTCAAAAATTGTCCACAGTTTTTTATTTTCTTTTCATTGCAAAATCTTGGATTTATATCCAAAACATTCCAATTCCGTGAATTGAAACAAATTAAAATTCTAAATTCTCTCCGATGCCTAGGAGATAGAATATTTTCAGGAATAAGGAAATCATAATGATTTTTGTCTTCACTAAAAAATAAATGGCTGTATCGTGGAATGGATTTTTCAAACCCCTCTTTCTCAATATGTCTTTTTTTTTCATATTTTCTATTTGTTTGGTGCTTCTTCTTATCAACCAATGAAATATCCATAGTTTGATATACAATAGATTTTCCGTCCCTTCTTATAGATAGACGAATTGGTTCAATAATAAATATTCCCTTTCTTATCAATTCTGTAAGAACTAGCTCCTTTTGAATTAGCATTTCGTCTAGATTTATTTCACCTCTTCGAATCGAGGATATGGCAATTTCCTTTGGGTTTATCAGTCTAAGTAGGAGACAATATACCCTAATATTGTTCATTATTCTTTGATTCAAGGGATCAGCCCATCTTAATTGAAAAAGGAAATATTTTTTCAAAAGGTAATCTAGTTCCATTTGTTTTTTGCTCTTATATTGATATTTTTTTTTTTTTCTACCCTTTTTAATTTCTATGTCTAATCTTGCGTAATCTTCTTCAACAGCTTTTTTTTTCTTTTGTTTTTGTAGATTCGATATAAGATTTCCTTGATCCTGTTGTTCTTGTTCTTCCTGCTTGTAATTTACTAATTCAAGATCTTTTTTATTAGACGATTCATGAGGATTTTTATTTGTATTTATATTTATTTTTTCATTTTTATTAAAATTAAAAAAGAGTGATTTAATTGGAATGATCCAAGGTTGAATCTTATATATGTTAAAAAGTTGCACAAATTCTGGGAAGAACCAAGATTCGAGATTGGATATAGTATTATGATTTGATGCAGTATCAGAGAACCCCTCTTGATGCATTCCCATGCAATCAAAAAAGAAACTTTTTTGATTGCATGGTTTGATGTCTTGATGAACCGTAGTAGAAAAAAGATCTTTTTTTTTCATTTTTTTTAAATTTTTAATTTCAGTCTTAGTATTTTTATGAATCGTCATGCCAATATGTGCATTGGTCCAGATCTCAATATTCTTTCTAAAACAAAAATGAGGAATTCTACAATCAAAATATTTTCTATCCAAATTTATATTCCTATCAATAATATATCCTTTTTCTAGATAATTATTACTAGGTATACTTACTAATACATAAAATGATTCGGGTTTCGATGTATTGAAATGATATGGAATTTCTCGGTCCCCGTTTATTTCAAATTCTAATGTTGATCCAGAAATATATGAATTAGGAGCACTTATGTATTTATATGATAAAAGATCATATCTGTAATTTTTTTTCCATTTTTCTTTTTGACTCATAAAAGAATCCGCTGCATAGTTATTTTTTTTCATGGAATGAATGAATTGGTATTTTTTATATAAATCCAATTGGATTGATTTCTTGTTTTGGTTTTGAATCATACAGCGTTGATTGATTCTATTTCGCCATTCTTTAGGTACTAATCGAGACCATTTTTTTTTAGATGGATCGTATTGATAATGACCTTTTAACCAGTTTTTCCATTCGTTCATTACATACGTATGAATTTTATTATGTCTTGATTTGGAATCAAATATTCCATGTATCATTATCATACAATAGTCTTTTAATTTTTCCTTAAAAAAAGGATAGTTTCCTTTATATTGAAATACAGGTCTCAAGTGATCCTTATTAAGTAATTGGGTTTGTGATAATTTGTAAAATACATATGCTTGAGATAGGGAAGATAAGTTCCAATAAGTATCGGAATTTGGATTCCTATTCTCAGTATTATCAGTATTTGAAAACAACTTTTTTATAGTCAAACCAAAATTAAACTTCATTGTATTTTGATTTGTTTCATCAATTCCTTCTTGTTCTTTATTTCTTTTATTATTGTTATTGTTGTAAATGGATTTATTAAAGATATTTTTTTTTGATTTAAAGAAAAGTTGTGCATTGATCTTAGGAATGCTAATGGTACATAGTAAAATATCTATGTATATTTTTTCAATGAATGATTTTATAAAGTAGTGCGATTTACGCATTAATCGGATATTTTTCCTTTTTAAGATTTTAAAAAAATCTTTCTGTGATTCCGGCCTTTTATTATCATAAATTAGAACTATATCTTTTTTTTTTTCTTTTTCGTTTCGTTCTATTTTATTCCTGATTTTTATTGTCTTATCAGAAAGATCTTTCATTCTTCTTTCTATTAGTGAATAATTTAACCAATTTTTTGGTCGAATTCGAACAGATGATTCGCGAAGAATCTTTTTATTTTTTTTTAAATCTTTTTCGTTTTCCTTCATTTCATATACTCTTTCTTTCCTCAACTCAAATAAAAAAATTGGATTTACTTTTTCCAATTTTTTCATTATGAGTTTGATAACTATAAACATTTTAGTGACCCATTTTGTTTTTTCTTTTCTAACTTTTATAAAGGATTTTATTCTTTCCTTCAAAAAGTTTATAACTTGTAAAATCTTATTTTTTACCCTTCTATTTCTTTTTTTGAGTTCTTTATAAATAGGTTCAAAAAAAGAAGGTCGTTTTCGGGGAGAACCAAAGGGAAGTTCTGCTTCCATTCCCCAGACTGTTAAAAAACAAAAATTTTTGTTTTTATATTTTGAATCTTCTCGATCTCTATGATGAGATCGTACCTTAGCTTTTCGCCAAGGTTTTAGACAGAAAGGATATAGAATCTTTATCTGAATGCCGTCTGTTAACCAATCTTGGGGAAATTCTGTTTCTGATAATTGAACACCATTATAGGTGCATTTAATATGCATTTCTCTATTCCATTCCTTCAAATCCTCGTACCACTCGGGGAATTGAAATAATAACATACGTAAAATATTTTTAGCTATTATAAATGAAGGCAATATAATGTATTTTCTAAAAAAAGATTGGATTACTAACATTAAACCTCTTATTGCTTGAGTAAATACAAAGGTATCCCAAGCTTCTGATATTTCTATACGTTCTTTTTTATCCTTTTCTTCTTTTGTTTCTTCATTTTCAAAATGGGAATCTAAAATTTTAAATTTAGATTCTCGTTCTCTCCCCATCCAATTCCTCAAAATAAGATTCTTCATTTCATTAATATGAAAAGAATAAAAAAAAGATGCTTTGTCTATACGGTCCAAAAAAAGTGGGGAATGCACATTTACTTGAAAGAGGTCCCAAGTAACTGTTTTACGTCTTTGAGCGCGCATGGATCCTTTGATTAGATTGCGACGAAAACACGATTGTTGGGAGTAACGTATCAGAGCTACCTCTTCCTCTTCCGTTTTATTATCATTTTTATCATTGTTACTAGCATTCTTAGTACTAGAAATAGAATTGGTATTTTGATCATTATCGTTATAAATTACAACACGTTTGGCTCTTCTTGAATGAATCTCATGATCTTCTTCTTCTAATTCTTCTTCATTTTCTTCTTCCTCTTCTTCCAACAAATCCTCGGTTAATTTGTATGACCATCTAGACACCTTTTTACTGACTTCTTCTATTTTAATTCCAATATCTTTCTCTTTTTTTTTTTTTTTATCTTTTGTAATTACATCGAATACAAATTGAAAATATTTTGCTTGACTTTTTGAATCAATTATTTTTGCTTCTGTCAATAAAGGACATTTTTCAAAATTAAAAATGTGTCCGCACTCAGAAGATAATTCATCAATTGAGATGAAGGACTTTTCCTTTTTTTTTAAAAATGATTGACGGTAAATTTCTAAGGAATCATTAAGAAGTAGATCGTGAATCTTATTTATCCAAAAATTTTCTACTAAATCTTCTGTATTTGTATAAGTAATTAAATGATTCATGATTGCATGTGAATAAAGTTTTTTTCGTGTTCCTCGACAAGGTCCGTTGAAAAAAGGATCATATACTTTTGGCAAGCATTTTTTTTTATTCTCATCATCGCATAATATGGTTCTTTTTTCAAGCCTATCCAGACTAGGAGATCCCTCATTTTTTTCTAAAATTTTTATTCGATTTATCAATTCATTATTCAAATTTAACTTTTTTTTTTCATTGGTATAAATCCAAGAATTAGAAAGATTTTCGTCATATATTTTTTCTCTTATGTACAAAGAAATTCTTCCTTCTAGCATTTCTGAAAATGTCGATAAACTAGGGGGATACATAAAGGATATTCTTTGTTTCCCATCACTTGTACATGTAAAAAAAAAAAATTGTGACATTTCATTGCGTAAAGCATTTTCCAATTGATCATTTTTTATATATCGTAATGGACGATTCCATCGTTTATAATCGAAAAAAAAAGTGACAAAAGCTTTTTCAACCCAAAACCAATAATTACTTTTTTTTTTCTCTTCTTTCAGTCTTCCCAATTCCAAATTCTCTTGATGGGTATCCAGATCATAATCTTCATGAACTGGGCTATCTTGATAGCGTGCCTCTTGAAAGTTAAATTCATCCTTTGTTTTTTCCTTTCCATTCACTCGGGTCTCTTCCGTTTCATCTATTTTGTCCAGATCCTCCTTTTCTTCCGAACAAAGGGAAGGGTTTTCTTCGTTGGATCCCTCTTGTTCCTGTTTAGTCTCCTTCGTTTCGGAAGTTGTTTCCACATCGCTTTCTTCCTTTCTTTCTTCCCCTTCTTCCGTTTCTGAAGTTTCTTTCTCTTTCAGTTTCTTAGTGACAATAGGCGACGGCATTCTTCCTAAATAGTAGACAGAGGTGATAAATAAGAGAATACTAAAGATTCGAGCCATAGAATTTCTAAATTCTGACACAAGATACTTATTAGATCGAA